ACAAAGGTTCCAGAAGATGTTAATGGTAAGCAAGAAGATTGTTTACGAAGAAACAACAAGAAAAATTCATATTCTGATACATAAGAGTTATATAAGAATCGAAATAGTCTTTTATTTTCTTTTTTCAAAAGAAAAATCGATTTCATTGAAGTAATAAGACTATTCCAATTCGAATAGTAGTTGAGAAAGAATCGCAATAAATGCAAAGATGGAACATCTTGGATCCGGTATTGAAGGAGTTGAACCAAAATTTCCAAATGGATAGGATAGGGTATTTCTATATGTGATAGATAATGTAAATGCAAAAATTTGTCTTCTAAAAAGGGAAATATTGAATGAATAGATCGTAAATTCTGAAACTTTGGTGTTTCTTTTTCTTTCGGACAAGATAATTCTCGTAGCGAGAATGGGATTTCTACAACGATCGCAAACCCCTCAGATAGAATCTGAGAATAAAACTCAGAATAAAAAAAATTGTTGTAATCCAACAATCGATCTTGGTTAGGATGATTAACCGAGTTAATCCAAAAATTCTGCTGATACATTCGAATAATTAAACGTTTCACAAGTAGTGAACTAAATTTCTTGTTATTACAACTAACAATTTCCACAGGCTCGGAATCATTTAATCCATAATCATGGGCAAATGCATAAATATACTCCTGAAAGAGAAGTGGGTAGACGAAGTATTGTTGACGAGATTTCTGTTTTTCTGAATACCCTTCGAATTTTTCCATTTGTATTTCTACTTGAATCAGAAAGAGGAAGCATTTCTCGGTTTATCAAATGATGATACATAGTGCAATATGGTCAGAACAGGGTGTTGCATTTTTTAATACAAACCCTGGAAAGAAAGGGAGTCTAATCCACAGATCTTTTCCTTTTCTATCCAATTAGTTTATGTTTGTTCTAATTACAAAAGAGAACAAATCTTTTATTTTTGCAGGCCAATTGCTCTTTTGACTTTGGAATACAGTCTCTTTATCAATATACTGCTTCTTTTACACATTCAATCCATAACATCCCTTTTCAATCCATAATCAAGAATAATTAGGATTTCTAAAAAAACAAAGAAAAAATCAAGGGTCCGCTCATAGGAAAACCCAACCTTTCCCCGCATCAGCACTAATCTATTTTTAACGTCTAATTAGATCGGGGAATCATTTCAATTAAGAAGTTAAGCTCGTTGCTTTTTATTTTACCAGAATTGGAGCCAGACTCTATCCATTTATTCACTAGACCCAGAAAATCGGAATTTTTTTATTCCATTCCAAAAATCAAAAATAAGAATTTGATTTTATTACGACATGCTATTTTTTCCATTCATTACCCTTGAGGATCAGTCGTGGTCTTCTAGACTCTACCAAGAGTCTGAACGAATTTGTTGCTTCATCCAAATGTGTAAAAGATCATAGTCGCACTTAAAAGCCGAGTACTCTACCATTGAGTTAGCAACCCAGATAAAATAGGATCTTAGATACGATCGAAACCCAAAAATCAATGGAATTACACCGCACGCTCCTGTCAAAACATTGAACTAGCAAGACATCAAAAGAAAGATTTTATCCCCCATTAAAAACACTCAAATGCCAAAATGAACAGGTCCGGTTAAATTTCACTAAGGTTAAAAAAAGAGCGGCTCCAATCACGATGGCAAAATTGTCATTTTTTTAGCAATTTCTATTTAAATTAAAGAAATCAAAAAATCTTGTATGAGAGTACATGCAAGAGGGACAACCCTATCATTTGAGCGAAGTGTAGGCAGAAAAACCTAATATGGAGTGAGGATAAAGAGACCTATCTATCTACAAATTCTATTTGTTCAATAGACCTTTGTCAATGGAAATACAATGGTAAGAAAACAAATTAGATAGAAAAAGTAAATAAAATAAGGGCTTATGTTGGATTGGCACGACATAAATCCAGTCAAAAATAGGACTAAGAAAGAGGCAAATTGTGTCTAAATAATTAGACAACGAGGGATACTAGTGATCCCTCTCCTACTTTTTTATTCATTTAGTTCTTCAATTAACTCAAAGTTCCTTCTTTTTCTTTAAAGAATTCTGCCTTCCTTAAAATATCATAAACAGTTCTTGTAGGTTGAGCACCCTTTTCAAGGAAATAGAGAATAGCTGGAACATTTAAACAAGTTTGATTCTTTATCGGATCATAAAAACCTACTTTTCGAAGATCTCTTCCTTCTCTTCGAGATCGAACATCAATTGCAACGATTCGATAGACAGCTTATTGGGATAGATGTAGCTAAACAATGCCCCCCCTAGAAACGTATAGGAGGTTTTCTCCTCATACGGCTCGAGAAAATGATTCGAATTTCTGTCTATAATACAAGTAGATAGAAATTCGACTATGACTTGCATTAATTTCCTTACAGAAAAAACAAATTTCATTTATACTCATGACTCAAGTTGGCTAATTTTGACTGACAGACTTAAAAGGAAAAATCCTTCGAAATTTTTTGAGTCGTCTCTAAACTCTTTTCTTTGTCTCATCTCGAACGAATTTACTTTTATTCCTTATTCTGATCCAATTCAATTGTTGAGACAATTTTATTGTTGAGACAGTTGAAAATCGCGTTTACTTGTTCCGGAATTCTTTATCTTTGATTTGTGAAATCCTTGGGTTTAGACATTACTTCGGGAATTCCTATTCTTTTTTCTTTCAAAAGAGTAGCAACATACCCTTTTTTTCTTATTTCCTTCGATAAAGCATTTCCCTCTTCTATAGAAATCGAATATGAGCGATTGATTTTGATAGACTTTTAATTGAAAGAGTTTTTCCAATCTTCCAAAATTGGACTTTCTTCTTATTTTAACCTTTCGACTTCTATATTAAGGATAGACTGACAAAGTTGGCCTAATTTATTAGTTTTCACTAACCCTAGATTCTTTCCCTTGATAAAAAATCAATTCTGTCCTCTCGAGCTCCATCGTGTACTATTTACTTACAAACAACCCAGCGCAAATTTGGTTCGGGACGAATAGAACAGACTATGTCGAGCCAAGAGCATTTTCATTACTATGAAAAATGATGGATAGCAAAATCCACAATCGATCATGTCCTTCAAGTCGCACGTTGCTTTCTACCACATCGTTTTAAACGAAGTTTCACCATAACAAACATTCCTCAAATTTCATTGCAAAGTGGTATAGGGAATTGATCCAATATGGATGGGATCATGAATAGTCATTGGTTTAGTTTAGTTTTTTGTATACTAATTCAAACTTGCTATCTATGGAAAAATATGGATAAAAGAAATAAGTATTTATCGGGGAAGACTCCGCAAAGATCCAATTTATTTAAACCCATATTCTATCATATGAAGGAAACATAGTTCGAAAAAGACGAATAAACAAGTTTGCTTAAGACTTATTTATTATTGAATTTCCATTCTCAACAGAGGACTCGAGATGGTCAATCCTGAAATGAGAAGAGAAGGATCGATTCTTCTCCAACAAATAAACTATCAACCTCAAAAAAAAATTGAATTAATTTAATTACTATATTAGAAATTAGAATTAGATTAGCAATATATTTTTCCGTAACAAAAACAATTAACTATTAACTAAATAAACTATTCCAATGAAAAGATTGAAAGTTTTTTGGTAGTTATAGAATTCTCGTACTTCTTCGACTCGAATACCAAAAGAAAGAAAAAAATGAAGTAAAAAAAACACATTTCGTGTAAAGTAAAATTAAGGTCTTTGCTTTTACTTATAGCATTCTTTCTTTTACCTAAAAGAAGCAACTCCAAATCAAAAATTAGTAGAAGTATGATTTTTGGAATCCATTCTATCCAACGAACAGTTCTTACCTTATCCTTACCAGAATGAATCATTCTGGATATTTAAAGAATCACAGATCGAGATCGTTTTCGCTTAACCAAAGAAGGACCCTTTTTGCTAATAATATAATACAACAAAAATCTATCTCTATCATAAAGGGATAGGTCTCATTTTTTATACAGTGTTTTACGTATAGACCAAATTTTTCATGAAAATAAAGATATTCAATTTGACTGGACTTGACACTTGATTATGTTTTCTGAGAAAGAAAATGAATGCTTAGAAATGCATCTAATCTAAGAGTTCATAAGAGATAATTATTCTCTCTAATAAACTTTCTTTTGTCTCGTGCGGGGTACAATACGATTTCATCTTTCGTTTCATCAGAAAAATCTGGGACGGAAGGATTCGAACCTCCGAGTAACGGGACCAAAACCCGCTGCCTTACCACTTGGCCACGCCCCATTTCGGGTTTTATCCGACACTAATAAACACTAGTATGTTTATTTGTTTTGTTATTCGTCAATCCCACTTCAATTACATAAAAAATGAGGGATACTCTCTTGCTAGGATTCTAGACATGCGGATAATATAGAATCCAAAAAATGCATTGATCATTACATGGAATTCTATTAAGATATTATATGAAAGTCGAATTTCTTCCATTCTCATTTGAGAGTGCGAATACAAGGAGGTATTTTGCGTTTGGGAAAGTCCGAAGAAAAAAGGATTTTGAATCCGCCTTTTCCTTTTTCCCTTAGAAAAATAACTCAATCAAAATCCAATTATCTACTCTACAAGAACGAAATGCTTGTTATGCCTAATATACTTAGTTTAACCTGTATCTGTTTTAATTCTGTTCTTTATCCGACTAGTTTTTTCTTCGCCAAATTGCCCGAAGCTTATGCCATTTTCAACCCAATCGTGGATGTTATGCCTGTCATACCTGTACTCTTTTTTCTATTAGCCTTTGTTTGGCAAGCTGCTGTAAGTTTTCGATGAAATCTTTACTACTCTGTCTGCCAAATTGAATGATGTATTCATTCCAAAAAAATTCGAAAAATGGATAAAAGCCGAGAAGTCTTATCTTATATTATGAACCTTCGATTCTAAAATTCAAATTCTTCTACATTGAATGTATAGCTGCAGCAATAAATTTGGATCAGCCTTTCTACCCCCTGCACCTACGTTGAGCAGGTACCTTTAGGTACCCACACAATACCTAACCTAATTTTTGATATTGATAAGAGTGCTTATTAGAAATCAATTCTTGAAAAAAATTGCAAGAATTGATTTTTGCATTTTTAGGTGTCAAAATAAACAAAACCCATCCTAATGGATCTGTGTGGTAAGGAAAAACGGGTAATCTATTCCTTAAAAAAAAATCTTGGAGATTATGTAATGCTTACTCTCAAACTTTTTGTTTATACAGTAGTGATATTCTTTGTTTCCCTCTTTATCTTTGGATTCTTATCTAATGACCCAGGACGTAATCCTGGGCGTGAGGAGTAAAAATCCAATTTTTTTTGGAATTTTTTCTTACAAATTGGATTTGTTTCGTACATTTATCTATGAGAAAATCCGGGGGTCAGAATTCCTTCCAATTCGAAAGTCCCAAATGATCCGAGGGGGCGGAAAGAGAGGGATTCGAACCCTCGGTACAAAAAAATTGTACAACGGATTAGCAATCCGCCGCTTTAGTCCACTCAGCCATCTCTCCCCGTTCCAAATCGAAAGGTTTCCGTAATATGACAGAGGCAAGAAATAACGATTGCAAAAAATCCTTCCTTTTTCTTTCAAAAGCCCATAAAAATTATATTGCCAATTCCATTTTAGTTATATTCTTTTTTCTTAATGTTAATAAAAAAAAGAAGAAAATTCTTGTTTTTTCTTTCTAAAATTCGATATTGGCTGAGAAACAATCAGATAGATTTTCTCTTCAGCGGGCATTTCCATATAGGACTTGTTATAATAAAACAAGCAGGTTATATAAAAAATAAAAAACTCTTTTTTGATTATTTATCAACAAAGCAAAAAGGATTCTTATCAAACCCACCATAAAATCAAACCCACCATAAAATTGGAAAGAAATATAAAGTAAGTAGACCTGACTCCTTGAATGATGCCTCTATTCGCTATTCTGATATATAAATTCGATGTAGATGAAATTGTATAAGCGGATTTTTTGTATTTCCTTAGACTTAGACCGCGCAAGGCAAGAATTTTTCGCTATTTACGATTTCATATTCTTGTTACTAGATGTTCTATAGGAATAAGAAAAAATCGCAACTCCTTTCCGCTACACATAAAAATTTATTTCGAAAGTCAATTTTTTTTTTCAATATCTTTCCTTTTTTTTTCAGAATCCTATTTTTGTTCTTCCACCCATGCAATAGAGAGCGAGTGGGAAAAGAGGGGTTACTTTTATTTTCATTTTTCCCTTAAAGGATAGGCTTTGAAATAGGAGTCATGGAATAATGCTGAATTCAAATGTTTATTTCTATAGTATAAGAAAAACTAATCGAATCAAATTCATGGATTTACCACGACCTCGGTTGTGACCCCATAGATAAAAATGCAAAATTTCTATCTTCGAGACCATTGAAAAAGGGCATTGAACGAGAAAGAAATCGTCCACAGATAATTAAACTATCGTATGCCTTGGAAGTGATATGAGGTGCTCGGAAATGGTTGAAGTAATTGAATAGGAGGATCACTATGACTATAGCCCTTGGTAGAGTTACTAAAGAAGAAAATGATCTATTTGATATTATGGACGACTGGTTACGAAGGGACCGTTTCGTTTTTGTAGGATGGTCCGGCCTATTGCTCTTTCCTTGTGCTTATTTCGCTTTAGGGGGTTGGTTTACAGGGACAACTTTTGTAACTTCTTGGTATACCCATGGATTGGCTAGTTCCTATTTGGAAGGTTGTAATTTCTTAACCGCGGCAGTTTCCACCCCTGCCAATAGTTTAGCACACTCTTTGTTGCTACTATGGGGCCCGGAAGCGCAAGGGGATTTTACTCGTTGGTGTCAATTAGGGGGTCTGTGGACTTTTGTCGCTCTCCATGGGGCTTTTGCACTAATAGGTTTCATGTTACGTCAATTTGAACTTGCTCGGTCTGTTCAATTGCGACCTTATAATGCAATTTCATTCTCTGCTCCAATCGCTGTTTTTGTTTCCGTATTCCTTATTTATCCACTGGGGCAATCTGGTTGGTTCTTTGCGCCGAGTTTTGGCGTAGCAGCGATATTTCGATTCATCCTCTTTTTCCAAGGATTTCATAATTGGACGTTGAACCCATTTCATATGATGGGAGTTGCCGGAGTATTAGGCGCGGCTCTGCTATGCGCTATTCATGGGGCGACCGTAGAAAACACTCTATTCGAGGATGGTGATGGTGCAAATACCTTCCGCGCTTTTAACCCAACTCAAGCTGAAGAAACTTATTCAATGGTCACTGCTAACCGCTTTTGGTCCCAAATCTTTGGTGTTGCTTTTTCCAATAAACGTTGGTTACATTTCTTTATGCTATTTGTACCCGTCACCGGTTTATGGATGAGTGCTATTGGCGTAGTCGGCCTGGCTCTGAACCTACGTGCCTATGACTTCGTTTCCCAGGAAATCCGTGCAGCGGAAGATCCTGAATTTGAGACTTTCTACACCAAAAATATTCTTTTAAACGAGGGTATTC